AGAGAAAAGTCATACAAAGTTATATACAAATCACTACCCCCTTTTTTGTATTTCCTTAATTTATTTCCTTAATTGAATTTCGGTTGATTAAGACGAAGTTCCTTAAAAACCTCTGCCTTCTTTAAAATATCCTGAACAGTTTCTGTAGGTTGAGCCCCTTTTTCAAGGAAATATAAAATAGCAGGAACATTTAAATAAGTTTGATTCTTTATCGGATCATAAAAACCCACTTTCTGAAGATCTTTTCCTTCTCTTCGGGATCGAACATCAATTGCAACGATTCGATAGACGGCTCATTGGGATAGATGTAGATGAACAACACCCCCCCTAGAAACGTATAGGAAGCTTTCTCCTCGTACGGCTCGAGAAAAATGATTGATTCGAAGTTTTGTCTCTGTATGGAATTCTATCTAAGAAATGACAACTGGATCCATAAAATGATCAAAGCAATTAAAGATCTAAGTCTTTTTTTCTTCGTTCTTCCTTAAAATGAAAAAGAAACCATTCATACTCTCATAACTCAAGTTGGATAACTTTCAAACAGTTCAAAGGAAAATCTTTCGGCACTTTCATTTATTGAGCGGTCTTTCCTCCTTTTTTGTTTGTCTCGTTTAAAATCGGATTCTTCAGTCTGATCCAGTTATTAAGACAATTAAAAAGGTGTTTCCTTGTTCTGGGATCCTTTATCTTTGTTTTATTTTAAATCATTGGGTTTAGACATTACTTCGGTGCTTTTTAATCCTTTCAAAATGGCAGCAACATACCCTTTTTGCGATTTTTATGAAAGAATCCTACAAGATGATGGATTCCCTCGTGAAACACTTTGGATCGAAAAAGTTTGATCAATTCCAATAAATTTTTTCATTTTAAACTTGCTCGAATTGGATTCTTTCGATTTCCATACCTAAGATATATTTACGAAGTTGTTTCAATTTTTTTATTGATTGGCATTAACCCTAGACCCTTGCCCCGAGAAATAAATTAATACTTTCTACTCGAGCTCCATCATGGACTATTTACATTCCAAGACAACAAAAAACGAGGGGTTCTAGTGAAACAGAACCCATGATGTCGAGCTAAGAGCACCTTCATTCCTACAAAAAATGGTGGATGTACAAATCCACAACGGATCGTGTCCTTCAAGTCGCACGTTGCTTTCTACCACATCGTTTCAAACGAAGTTTTACCATAACATTCCTCTAAGAACCGGTATGGAATTGATTCAATTATGGAATCATGAATAGTCATTGGTTGGGCTGATGTATAAACACCATAATCTAAAGTATTTTCTATATCTATAGTCTATAGATATAAATAATACTATAGATATAGGTGGATAAATATTTTTCTGAAGAAGTCTTAGTAAGACCCCATCGCTAATATTAAATTGTCTAACATTATAATATTAATTAATAAATATATATAATAAATAATTTATTTATATAAATAAAATAAGACGAATAAACGAATTCTTTTTGATTCTGCATCTTCACGTGACTTAATAGGAGAGAAAGATTCAGCTTCTAAGGAATGATTTAAACTATTTCTCTTTCGAAATTTCGAATCAATTTCGAAAGTTCCCCTCTCGACATCATTATTCCAAGAAAATTTGATAGTTAAAAATAACTTTTGATCATCTTAGGAAAAAAGATAAGTCTTTTTTTTTTCATCTGATTGATAAAATCCAAAGAATGGGGAGGGTTTCGTATCTATCAATTCGATCAAATAGACTGAGCAATTGTCACTGTTTATAGATATTGAAATGAACGCCTTCCCATCACTGATTAACTCCTATCTACCCCATTCTATGGGACTGATGCAGCATAAATCAAAAGAAGGGGATGTCCTAGTCTTTTTTATTTTTACGAAATGCGAGCTGTCTGGGCACAAAGCCAAACAAGCCCAGATTAAGTCCAGTTTTTGCCCCTTTTTTTCTATTTTAGCCTACCTCATTGATTAAGAATTAAGAGACTTAGTGAATTGAATTAGTACCAAAAACCCCCTCTTGGCGAAAAGTCAAGAAATCTACAAAAAAGAAAATTGAATCTAATTAGGCTAATTTAGGGGGTAGAGAATATGAGATAGGGAATATGGATTCTTTCGTATCTCGATTCAGTTTTTGAAAAAAAACGATTCATCGAAGAAAAAAATCAGAAACAACAATCACATTCCAGCTAACATTTCGATTTTAAACAGAACATTGTTAAAAAAGCAATCTATATTGTCAGAGAATATATATGTTCTGGGACGGAAGGATTCGAACCTCCGAATAGCGGGACCAAAACCCGTTGCCTTACCACTTGGCCACGCCCCATTTAGATTTCTATGCGATACTAATAAAGTATATTGCTGGTTTTGTTTGTTTGTCAACTCTAGCCCAAATATCTATAGAATCGATTAGATTGGTATTCGGATTTTTCTATGTTTTTGGTATGTGTAGATATAGAATTCAACTTAATTTATTGATCATTACATATAATTCAATTAAGATATTGTATGA